AAATTCCTAATAATAAACCAAAATCCCCTAGACGATTAGTTACAAACGCTTTTTGACAAGCATTTGCTGCAGGAGTTCGTGTGAACCAAAACCCTATTAATAGATAGGAACACATTCCAACCAATTCCCAAAAAATATAAATTTGTATCAAATTAGAACTAGTAACTAATCCCAACATCGAAGTACTGAAAAAACTCATATAAGCAAAAAATCTCAAGTATCCTTGATCGTGAGCCATATAATTATCACTATAAATAAGAACCATAATTCCAACAGTAGTGATTAACATTGACATAATAGAAGTAAGTGGATCGATCAAGTAGCCGAATTCTAAAGAAAAATCATTATCGAGGGTCCAAGACCATACATATTGATAGATAGAACTACTTTTTATTTGCTGAATAGACAGATTAGTTGAAAAAATCATGACTATACTTAACAATAAAATACTCGAAAAAGCCCACATACGACGGAGATTTTTTGTTGCTGTCGGAAAAAGAAGAAGTCCCACTCCTATTAACATAGGAACTGGAAGTGGAAGGAAAGGTATGATCCACGCATATTGATATGTCTGTTCCATAAAAAAAGTTTTTTAATTCTTAATTAATATTAATTGTTTCCGATTCACCGGATCTTACCTCTTTTTGAAAGGAGTCAATAAAAAAATAAAGATATGCACTAACTTAATAACTTAAATAGAAATAGAATTTTTGAATTTTTATTTCTTTTTATACTTATTCTTTAGAAGTTTCTGCTAAATACTTCAAATATTCAAATCAAGAAGTTACAATTGGTCAAATCATATGAAAAAAGCAGATTAATTACTAGTCTCCTTCGAACTTTCAAATTCAAGTTAAATTAGGCATATTTTTCGCGAATTTGACAAGTTACTAAAAAAAAAAGAATATTCTTTTTTTTTAGTAATAAAAATAGTTTATGCTATTTTCCCATATCTTTCACGCATCTTATGTATTCTTTTTGATTTTAGAATCAAAAATATTATCTAGAAAAGAAATACATAATGAATTGGCAAAGCGCAAATTTCTTTTGAACAATAGATGTCTTTCACATCCAGCTATACCAATGAGTAATCTCTTAATTTTTATTTAAATGGCAGTTCCAAAAAAACGTACTTCTGCATCAAAAAAGCGTATTCGTAAAAATTTTTGGAAAAAGAAGGGGTATTGGGCAGCGTTAAAAGCGTTTTCCTTAGGGAAATCTATTTCTACCGGGAATTCCAAAAGTTTTTTTGTGCAACAAACAAATAAAATAAGTAATAAAACATAACATGTTACAATAATCTGAATCGGTTTGACTCAAAAATTGACTCATTTCGTTTCAAAAATAAAATTCCCGCCTTCCATTCCCTGTTGAGTTAATCAATAGGAAATGGAATTTGTTTCGCTCTTAGAATTAGAATAAGGATTTTTCTCTTTACCGTACTGAATTCAAAAAAAAAAAGAATCCTTTTTTTTTTGACAAAAAAACATAAGATACGTAATTGTCTTTTTAGTATATTTTCTCATTTCCAAGGTGGGGAGTATTATTTTCCCCATCAGCCTGTTTCTTACAATAATATAAGCAATAATATAAGAATATAAGGTTTTCTTTTTTCTCTAGATCCACGTTTTCTCTATAGAAAGGCGAGTAAAAAATCAAAATCATTGAAACTAATTGATTAAAATTCTAAACCTTTTTGTGCAACTTTCTTCTTTTTGGATTTTCTATGAATTCCTATATAGATTCCTGTATATTTATTGCCATCAATCCACTCAAAAACACTTAACAAATTTTTTTGGATAAATATGTGTCAATTTTTACTGATCCAAAATTTTTTTGTTCATTGATAAAATGGATTTTTTGGTTTCGATGTTTGAAATCAAATAAATCAAAAACAGTTCATTAAAACAAAACAAAAATGTTTTTTTTTGGGGGGGGTTCTATCCCTTAATTCATAGTTGGACTATCTAGTTTTCCAAGAGTTCAAGTCGAGGAGAGTCTAAAATACACACTAAAACTAAGAGCCTAAATTCAAATAATGAACCTTCAAATACCTATTTGAACGAATTTTTATTCATCAATTTGAATCTTTCCTAAAAAATATTGCAACAATTTAATTCTTAAATCTAGACGATTGCTTATTCATAGGGTATTATGAATTCAAGACAAGCCGCTATGGTGAAATTGGTAGACACGCTGCTCTTAGGAAGCAGTGCTAGAGCATCTCGGTTCGAGTCCGAGTGGCGGCATGTCATCTCCTAAAAAAAGTAAATAGATCCTATAATGAATTCAATTTCCGATTTCCTTTTTATAATTATGGGACTCCTTAAAAAAAAATTATGATATTTTCAACTTTAGAGCATATATTAACTCATATTTCTTTTTCGATTGTTTCAATTGTAATTACAATTCATTTCATAATTTTTTTAGTCGATGAAATCGTAAAACTATATGATTCATCCGAAAAGGGGATGATAATGACTTTTTCCTGTATAACAGG